AGATAAAAAAGACCATTATTATGAATTTTATCCTTTATTTGGTCCTTATTAGGTTCAACCTTAATATTTTTATTAATTTTATACAAAAATTTTCTATCTTTATTTTTTTCCATATATATAATATCGCTTTTTCCTAAATAATTCTTGCTAGGAATATTCTTGAGTATGCTAAAAAATTTTTCTTTATTTCTGGTGGAATTTTCTTGGTTATTATTTGTTTCTAATGATGATCTATAAATATAGTAGTTATTTTTAGTTTCAGAATGAATATATTTATATGATAAAAGATCATATCTATAGTTTTTTTTTAAATTCTCCTCTTTATTTGGTAATAAATAGACTTTCGAATTTTGTTTTTTTTTTGAATAAAGTAATTGGTCTTTTTCAGAGGAATACCATTTGTTTAAATCTTTATTTTGAGACGGATGGCATTGGTTGATTCTATTTCGCCATTTTTTGGGGATTAATCTAGACGATGTAATCTGAGATAAATCGTATTGATAATGACCTCTTAACCAGTTTTTCCATGGATTCATTCCATAATTTGGAAGTTTATTATGTCTTAATTCGGAATGAAATATTCCTTGTCTTCCAAAAAAATCCTTTATTTCAGTCTTAAGAAAAAAAGACGGTCCATTATATTGAAGAATAGATCTTAACTTATTGAAGTTAATAATCTGCGTTTGTGATAATTTGAAAAATACATATTTTTGTGACAAGTAAGATAAATCAAAAAAAATATCTGACTTCCGCTTACTATTTCTAAGATTATCAAAAGACCTTTTTATAGTCATAGACAAAATAAAGTCAATTTTATTTTGTTTTGTTTTATTACTCCTTTCTTGATTTGTTTCATTATTGTTAATGTATTTATCATTATCAAGAATTTTTTTTGTTGATTCGATAAAAAGTTGTAGAGGGATTCTGCGCATATTAATGATACATAGAAAGATATCTATGTATATTTTTTCAATGAAAAATTTAACTAATAATTCAATATTTTTTATTTTTAATATTTTAAAAATTTTTGGGGATGATTCTGCATTATTATTTTTCTTTTTTTTGATTCCTGGCGTTACTTTTTTTTTATTTTTTTTCATTATTTCTATTTCATTTCTGATTGTGTTTCTTCTATCAATCCTATGTTTCATTTCTTCTTCTGCCTGTGAATAATTTGTCCAACCTGTAGATCGAATTTGACTAAGTGATTCATGAATTATCTGATTGCTGATTATGGAATCCTTTTCTGTTTGAGTTTCACTTGATTCATATATTTCTCTCGGTATAAATAATGGAATTTTATTTCCTTTTAAAAGTTCTTTTATTATTTGTTTTATAAATAAAAATGCTTTTGCTTCTTTCTTTTTTATTTTTTTTAAAATTCTTCGAACTCTAAAATTTAATTTTCTGATTTCGAGTTTATAGTCTATATCTTTAAAAATGGGTTCAAAAAAGGAAGGTGTTTTTCGAGGAGGACCAAAAGGATGTTCCGTTTCCATTCCCAAAATTGTTAAAAAACAAGAATCAAAATCCTCTTGTTTCTTTAGATCTCTATCAGAATCATAGAGTCCTAGCTTAGATCTGTGCCAAGGTTTCAAATGAAAAGGATATAGGATTTTTATCTGAAAACCTCCTCTTAACCAATTTTTAGGAAATTTTGTTTTGGAGAATTGAAGACCATTAGAGCTGCATTTTAGATAAATTTCTCTATTCCAATCTTGGAAATCCTCATACCATTCCGGAGATTGCCGTAATAAAATACGGACAATATTCTTAGCTATTATCAATAAAGGTAATTTAATATATTTTCTAAAAGTTGATTGAGCTAGTAACAGAATACCTCTTGTTTTGTGTCCATGTGGAATGTTCTCCCAGAATTCCATTACGTCTTCCTGATTGTTTCTTTTTGGGGGGGATTGTTTATTTAAAATTTCGAATTCTGACTTTTTACCCAACCGATCTTTAATATTAAAAAAAAGTTTGATTAGGTCGGATATAGGAAAATCTTGCTTTTTTTCCAAAAAAAGCGGGGAATGAGGATTTCCTTGATACGGTCCCCAAATAACCAATTTACGCCTTTGAGCGCGCATAGATCCTTTGATTACGGATCGACGAAAATCTGGTTCTTCCAAATAACTTATAAAACCCAAATCTTTATTAAATTTTTTATCAATATTAGAATTATTTAAATTAGACTTCTTCAAAGTTTCTAAAGTTCGTGTCGAACGATTTAAAAAATCTATATGTTTAAATTTTCTTGTTCGAAGCTGGTGTCCCAGCCCTTGTATTATGCCTTGTTCTTTTCGTCGTTTTTTAAAATTTTGGTGTAACTCGTTGATTAATTTGTATGACCATCGAAGGGGTTTTTTACGGATTTCGTTTATTCCACTAGATTTTTTTTGACCTCTAAGGTTAGCTATAAGTGCGTTCAATAAAAAAATTAACCGATTATTTGAATCAATTTTGGCTTGCAATTGGTTTTTTTCTGATTTTTCTATTT